CGCCTTCATACAGTTAGATACGAAATTATCAATCTTTGAAACAGGGATTAAAGTGGTGGATCTTTTAGCCCCCTATCGTCGTGGAGGAAAAATCGGACTATTTGGGGGAGCTGGGGTGGGTAAAACAGTACTCATCATGGAATTGATCAACAACATTGCCAAAGCTCATGGAGGCGTATCCGTATTTGGCGGAGTAGGGGAGCGTACTCGTGAAGGAAATGATCTCTACATGGAAATGAAAGAATCCGGGGTGATTAATGAAAAAAATCTTGGAAAATCCAAAGTAGCTCTAGTCTATGGTCAAATGAATGAACCGCCAGGAGCTCGTATGAGAGTTGGCTTGACTGCCCTAACCATGGCGGAATATTTCCGGGATGTTAATGAGCAAGACGTACTTCTATTCATCGATAATATCTTTCGTTTCGTTCAAGCAGGGTCCGAAGTATCTGCCTTATTAGGTAGAATGCCTTCCGCAGTGGGTTATCAACCTACCCTTAGTACGGAAATGGGTTCTTTGCAAGAAAGAATTACTTCTACCAAAGAAGGATCTATAACATCGATCCAAGCAGTTTATGTACCTGCGGATGATTTGACCGACCCTGCTCCTGCCACGACATTTGCACATTTAGATGCTACTACCGTATTATCAAGAGGATTAGCTGCCAAAGGTATTTATCCAGCAGTAGATCCCTTAGATTCAACGTCAACCATGTTACAACCTCGGATCGTTGGCGAGGAACATTATGAAACTGCTCAAAGAGTTAAGCAAACTTCACAACGTTACAAGGAACTTCAGGACATTATAGCTATCCTTGGGTTGGACGAATTATCCGAAGAAGATCGTTTAACTGTAGCAAGAGCACGAAAGATTGAGCGTTTCTTATCACAACCCTTCTTTGTGGCAGAAGTCTTTACTGGTTCTCCGGGGAAATATGTTGGTCTCGCAGAAACAATTCGGGGATTTCAACTCATCCTTTCCGGAAAATTAGATGGTCTTCCCGAACAGGCCTTTTATTTGGTGGGTAACATCGATGAAGCTACCACAAAAGCTATTAACTTAGAAAACTTAGAAGAGGAGAGCAAATTGAAGAAATGACCTTAAATCTTTGTGTACTGACTCCTAATCGAATTATTTGGGATTCAGAAGTGAAAGAAATTATTTTATCTACGAATAGTGGACAAATTGGAGTATTACCAAACCATGCCCCCATTGCCACGGCTGTAGATATAGGTCTTTTGAGAATACGGCTAAACGACCAATGGTTAACAGTGGCTCTTATGGGTGGTTTCGCTAGAATAAGTAATAATGAGATAACTATTTTAGGAAATGATGCAGAATTTAGTACTGACATTGATGCACAAGAAGCTCAACAAACTCTTGAAATAGCTGAAGATAACTTGAGTAGAGCTGAGGGTAAGAGACAAGCAATTGAGTCAAATCTAGCTCTCAGACGAGCTAGGACACGAGTAGAGGCTGTCAATGTGATTTCCCAGTAGTAGTCAATGCATTCAATAAAAATAAAAAGAATCAAAAAAATAATTAAAATTAAAGGAGTTTCTTATTATACACTACATTTTCATTCCAAAAATTGAACCAAATTGAACACAATGAAGTCTAATCTGATTAATCTTATGATAGAACGAAAAAAAGAGGATGGGTAGAAAAACTTATTAGATACCTGATTCCATGGTATCTAATAAGTTCTACCTACTATTGGATTTGAACCAATGACTCCCGCCGTATGAAAGCAATACTCTAACCACTGGGTTAAGTAGGTTATTTATCACCACAAAAAGGTCTTCATCACTTCGATGGATTCTAGTTAAAATATGCTTTCTAAGCAATATCAATCTTTTACCAGTAAATGGATCGGAGAGTTATTATATGCATATGGGATACCCTTCTTGACAAGAAATTGCCTCGATGTTAAAATAGTTATGATTTATGATAAGGGTTATAGCTCAGTTAGGTAGAGCACCTCGTTTACACGTGCGCCAATGCTTTTCAAGGAAGCCCATTATGCAATGACCATAATTGATCTTTTTGAGAAGTCGATGTCTTATTCCGTAGGTTCGAGAGAACAAGAGAAAAATAGCCTGACAAATATTTGGTTCGATCCGATTCAGGTGCGAATTCCACTGCCAAATCAATCAAATAGAACATGCCATTGTAAGGTAAATGTCCAGTCCATTCAATGCCAGGCATAATGAGTATAAGGGTCTCAAAAGAACCTCTTGTCGTCCTATGAGCTTTGAGGTGTATGAAGTCTCATATTTTACTCTTGCAGTGGAGCGATAGAGGCTCCATTTCACTTAGGTTGATCTAGGCCGAAGGCAGACCTAAATCAAGGTCATTTTTCTTTGAAACACTTTGGTATTGCTCCTAGATCAGGATACAAATAATGAATCAGAGCACATGGAACCATCTCATTATCTTTTTATCTTCCTGTAAAGAAAAAAATGGTGGACTAACTGATCTTTACATCAGTTGATGAAAGAGCCCAATGCAACAAAATGCATGTTGGGTCTTTGAAACAGTTCGAATCATTTCGATAATAATCAGTTTTCTCTGTTTTACCGAGAAGGTCTACGGTTCGAGTCCGTATAGCCCTAATACATTATACATTCCATTTTTGTTTTGTATAGAGATTTTAGTAGTTTTATTTTCTATTTTAATAGTAGGAACAATAAAATAAACACAATAATTCATTTCAACGGACCCAATTGGTATTTGTCAAATCTCGGATCAAATAACCATATTTCTTTATCCATTTTCATGAATGAATTACTTTTTCCTCTTTTATTGCCCATGATCAAAGAGTTATTTATACACTTTTTTGGGGTTTGGTATACCCAAACCCAGTCAATTTATGAAATTAAAATCATGAAAGAATACTGTCTAAAGACTTCAACCTGACCCAAGCAAATCCAAACAACAAACCTAATAGATTCTTAGATTCTTTCAATTTTAAATTTGTTTCAAAGATAATGTAGGGCTAATTAATTAGCCCTACATCCATCAAGGCTCCTCCTTCTATATTCTAAGAGTTGAGCGGGTTTGGGAATTTGGTCTGTCGAATTGCTCGATAATGTGTGATTCTTTCTATTAGACTATTAGGAGAAGATTATTAGAGGGATCCTATATTATGCCGAACGTTCATGATTCCATAAAATTAAAAATTAAATATAACTATACTATTATAGTTATACTAATAAAAATATAGTAATAATATTATCATATTCTATTGATATTGAATTCTTAATGATTATTATTTTAAATTTTATTGAATTTATTTATAATTTTTTCTTTACTATAAAGAAGATTCTTTTATAGATGTTATAACGAAACTTCGTAAGAAGATATCTCAAAAAATCTTTGAAGTTGAAGATAGAACTGTGTATCAACAGGAGAATCGATGTTTTACTACTAATCACAAGGTTTACCTTCGACACAGTACTAAATACTGGAAATTCTAATCAAGGATTACTCTATCAATTACCATCTACTTCAGAGATACCTTTTCGATTTTAATTTGAAAAAGATTTAAAGTCCAAAGGGTCAGTATCTTCTTACGAATTAGTTAATCAGGCAGGGTTCCTTTGTGCAGAATAAGAAAGAGCGGGTCAGTCTTTAACAATTTCATTGTCAATGTGAAGTATTGATACAAAGAAAAATGTGGTAGAGATGAAGGAGATGCAAATTCGTTTATATGATTGACTAGTCAAGCATGAGCTAGTTCATAGATCTTTAGGCTTTGATTGCCGAAGAATAGAGACTTTACAAAAAAAAACCAAAGATTGGGACTCAATTGCTGTCATTTTATATGTATATGGTATATGGTTACAATTATTTACGCTCGTGTGCCTATGATGTAGCACCAGACGGATTTTTAGCTAGTGTGTATCACCTTACGAAAATACGTTATGGTATAGATAAACCAGAGGAGGTATGCATAAAAGTATTTGCCCCCAGGAGTAATTCTCGAACCCCGTCCGTTTTCTGAATTTGGAGAAGTACGGATTTTCAGGAACGGGAATCTTATGATATGTTGGGAATTTCTTATGAGAATCATCCTCGCCTTAAACGTATCTTGATGCCTGAAAATTGGATAGGCTGGTCCTTACGTAAAGACTATATTGCTCCACTCCCAATTTCTATGAAATACAAGATGCTCTTTGAATGATAAGTACTTATACGACACGACTCCAGATTTCATTTCAATCAAAGAACATTTTTACATTCCCTTCTAGATGAAACAGAGTAACTGGACTTTAATTCATATGAGGGTGGCTAAAAAAAGAGGTTCTCATTGATATTCCCCAATTGGAAAGATATCATATACATTTTGTATGAGCAGAAAAACTAGGATGACTTAAAAGAGTTCTGTACCATGAACTTTGTATCGCGCACATCACTTAGGGGGGGGCGCCGGAAATTGAGCAAGAGTGAGAAAAAAAAAAATATGAAAAAAAAAGACGGAAGAGACGAAATGCAGAAATGAAAAATGAAAGGAATTGGGGTTGATTTGTACTGTGTCTGAAAAACATCCTTTCAATCTGAATCTTTTTATCTAATTTTTTTATGAAATTTGAGATATATACGAAAATTTAACATCCTATTTAAAATTTAAATAAGATCAAAGTATGAACAGAGAGGAAAAAAATAAAAATGAAAAGGAAAGTAAAGAATATGTATCCCGATCCGTATCAATGAATTTCATTTGTATGAGGTATTAATATTTATCCGATACATTATTCACGTGTCAGGAACCAGATTTGAACTGGTGACACGAGGATTTTCAGTCCTCTGCTCTACCAACTGAGCTATCCCGACCATTTCCTGTGCATCATCCTAGCGGAGTACTTGTATCTATGTCAATGAAAAGAACTAAAAAAGTCTTAACAAATTGTACCTAGCTCCTCAATTTCTTAGATCTTCAAAACAAAAAGAAGACTTTCTTTGTATTGTAAATGTAAGGATAATGATATGGACTGTGAATGACTCAATAACGGGGATTCCTTGAATCTATACAAATGAAATTGGATTGGAAGAAGAAACGAGGATTTCTATTCGGATCCGTTTGTGAAAGAACAGAGTGAATGAAATGAGAAAGATATTGAATTTTGGTTAAACTGAACCATTGATGAAAAAAAAAAAGAAGATAAAGAAATAAGAGGAGGTAAAATGGGCTTTTCTTGGGGATAGAGGGACTTGAACCCTCACGATTTTTAAAGTCGACGGATTTTCCTCTTACTATAAATTTCATTGTTGTCGGTATTGACATGTAAAATGGGACTCTCTCTTTATTCTCGTCCAATTAATTTTCAAAAGATCTATGAAACTCTGGAATTAATCATTTGATCAATGAATATTCGAATTCTATTTCAATTTAAACTTCAATTGGAAAATGGGAATGGATTCAGAATAACTCTTCCTTTTTTCATAGATTTTTTGATCTTTAGAATGATTATTTGATCTCTATCATTCTAATTAATATAGAATGAATCTAAATATCGAAATAGAGGGTTGTGATTAATCTTTCCTATGTCAGTATGTATTAGGTATATAAGCTTATCCTTTACTGTCATTTCTATCATTTGATAGAAGGATTTTTGCTACTAACGTAACGTAGTCAATTTCATTCGTTAGAACAGCTTCCATTGAGTCTCTGCACCTATCCCTTTTTATTCTAATTTTACATTTTTTATAAAGATTTGGCTCAGGATTGCCCATTTTTAGTTCCAGGGTTTCTCTGAATTTGGAAGTTACCACTTAGCAAGGTTTCCATACCAAGGCTCAATCCAATCAAGTCCGTAGCGTCTACCAATTTCGCCATATCCCCCTTTGCTTTGATATTTGATATGATACAAGGATCTAATTGTAATTCCATACACCTCTTTCATTGATCTTGGAACTGTTGAATTCATTAGGTAAGGATTCTTGTATCGAAAAAGTGTATGCTGCTATTTTATTTTTTTGGCCGTCTTCCATTCTATCATTTCATCTCTATTGGATGAACCCTATTTGTTTCAATCCGAAATTATTCTATCATTGATGTATCCGCAATTCAATATAGATAAATATATCCCACATATATCTATGCCTTGACTCCCCCTTCTTTTTTATAGCGGAATTAAAAATAGTAGAACGCTCGATATTTATTTATTTTTTTTTTAACAATTCGTCCTCTTGTGTATAATGATAGAATACAAGTTTCTATCAGTTTTAGTCATGGATTTACATTATTCGAATAGAAATCAATAGAATATGATTCTATTTAGTTTTTCACTATTTATCTATTAGGATATAGATAGTTTCTTTATGTGAAATTTAGATTTAGATTTATAGTATAGTTTTTTAGTTACACCATTAGAATGAGAATAAATGAATTATTTATAATATGATTTTAATTATCATAAAATAATCATATTAATATTATTGAAGTGAAGATTTAATTTAAGATTGTATTTATTATTTATTGTATTGATTTCATATCCATCTTTATTTCATATTCATCTTCATATTAATCATATCATATTCAAAATAGTAAGAATTTAATTCGAAATTCTATTTTTTTAGATTTTCTATTATTTAATATTTAGAATTATTTTATTTTAAAAATTTTTAATTAGAAATTATAATATGATAATTTGATTAATAGGATAATATGAATATGGAATTTAATTTCTATTTATATATCTAGATATAATATCTAGATATAAAGAATCTAAAGATTTTTATTTTCTATTTTATAATATAGAATCTAAAATCTATAACTAATAACTATAAATAGAATAAATAAGAATAGAAATAGAGAAGAAATTGAAATAATCAATAAATGAAAAAAAAAAGAAGAATCACCAGGTAATAGCTAAGATCCGAGAGTTTCCTATACACTATTGATCTTATATCCGCCCGCTTAGCTCAGAGGTTAGAGCATCGCATTTGTAATGCGATGGTCATCGGTTCGATTCCGATAGCCGGCTCTTTTTCTTTGCATGATTGAAAATATCTACTCTCGCTTTCTCTAAATGTCGAGTTATTATGTCATGGTAACTTGCAGCTATAGCTATGAATAAAAAAAGTTAACTATATCTTTACAGAAGAAATTTGAAAAGGTAGCCTTCGCTTGAACTTCACTATATTATATATACAAAAAATAAAAATATTGATAAAATTTATTTCATTCTGCTTTGTAATACTTCAGTAGATTGTGTTTTGCTTTGCTGATCCTTTAGTTCAGTCTGAATTTATTTTATATATTTTATAATATTTTTTTCTATTTTCATTTTCGATTTATATATTTATATAATATTATAATTATAATTTTATAATTTTTTTTTTTCAAATGAAAGTGAATCAAAAAGGGAGCCTTTATTTATATGTCTCGTTACCGAGGACCTCGTTTCAAAAAAATACGCCGTCTGGGGTCTTTACCGGGACTAACTAGTAAAAGCCCCAGATCCGGAAGTTATCTTCAAACCCAATTGCGCTCGGGAAAAAGATCACAATATCGTATTCGTTTAGAAGAGAAACAGAAATTGCGTTTTCATTATGGTCTGGCAGAGCGACAATTACTTAAATATGTGCATATTGCTGGAAAAGCCAAAGGGTCAACAGGTCAGGTTTTACTACAACTACTCGAGATGCGTTTGGATAACATCCTTTTTCGATTAGGTATGGCTTCGACCATTCCTGGAGCCAGACAATTAGTTAACCATAGACATATTTTAGTTAATGGTCGTATAGTAGATATACCAAGTTATCGTTGCAAACCCCGAGATATTATTACTACGAAGGATAAAGAAAGATCGAAAGCTCTGATTCAAAATTATCTTGTTTCATCCCCCCGCGGGGAATTGCCAAACCATTTGACTATTGATTCCTTACAATATAAAGGATTTGTAAATCAAATCATAGATAATAAATCGATCGGTTTGAAAATAAATGAGTTGTTGGTCGTAGAATATTATTCCCGTCAAACTTGATTCTAACGAAAATAAAAAAAGCAAGGTTCATACAATTTTTACCCCCTTCTCTGAAGTAAATAGAGTACCTTGTCTCATTCACATATCAAAAATGGATCGACAATAAATAGGATTCTTTTTCTTCTTTTCAATATCAATACAATATCTCTATTTGTATTTTACGTATCACAGGCTCTAATTAGGGATAGAGAATCTCTATCAAATAAGGACTGTTAGAATAATGATATCAATTATTATTTTATTTGATACGTAACGTTGATAAATGAAAAGAAAAGGAGAGAGAGGGATTCGAACCCTCGGTAAACAAAAGTTCACATAGCAGTTCCAATGCTACGCCTTGAACCACTCAGCCATCCCTCCTACGGAATCTTATTCTTGACCAAAAACCGAATTAAGTAGCGAGCCATTCATCTTAATTGTAGTACAGGTATGACCGCCTGGTGGTTCCATAGGAAGAAAAGTTTTTTTCCAATTTCATATTTATCAACAGCAACTTCTTTCATTAGCTACCCCATGATCTATTCAAAATTCATAAATTGTCCGATTCATTTTTTGATTTCAACTGTATGGCGTGGCACATATACGTTATGCAAACAAAATAAAATTAAAATAATTAAAATAAAGGATGGTTACCTTATTTTTTTATCATGGAATGATTATTCAATTCTTTTTTCTTTTTATAACCAAATAAAAACTTATCGAGTTATCAAAATCAATACATAGGAAACTTGGTTATTAAACTTAGATGAAATAGTAATAGTATACTACTAAATTGGAATGAAATATAATCTGATTCAACTATTTCATTTCATCTTTGTCAAAAGGGAGGACAATTTGTGCTCCACGTTTTTCCAATTAGTCTGTTTTTATGTTATTTTGTACTGTACAATTCCTTTTTTTGTGGGATCGTTTTCCCCGAAGGGGAATGAAAATAATTATAGAATGAATTGATAATTATGCCTAGATCTCGAATAAATGGAAATTTTATTGATAAGACCTCCTCAATTGTAGCCAATACCTTATTACGAATAATTCCGACAACTTCAGGAGAAAAAAAGGCATTTACCTATTACGGAGATGGTGCGATTTGATTCTTTTCTTGTTTTTTTACCCCTCAGTTTTACGAGAAAAAGAACGTAGTTAGGAATATAAAAAAACAAATTAGTGAAAGAAACCTACGCTTGGTGAAGGTGAAGTTTAGAGATAGAGCAATTCCTTCTGTCGTGTATCCTCGATTGATGCAGCCTTAGATGCTTCAATTATCGATTTTAGTATTGAGCGAAAGGTTACATCTATAGGTTCTTTATTGGAGGTCAATCCTACTTAATTAGTATCCATAGGTGGCATTGTGGAAAAAGCACTACACCTAGGAATCAACAACACGAAAACTTTGTTATAAATAACCCTTTTCCTTATCGGTATCGGGACTAACAAGAATGGTTGGGAAAACTAAGATCCATCTCATTCGTGCTTTGGGTACCCGTATAACCATCAAAGACCGTTGAAGTGACTAATTCCTGGAAATCGTAAGCGTTGAGTACAAAGAAATTGTTGGAGTTACCATTTCTATCTATCACTAATACGATTGGTGGTAAGAAAAAACCTCTTGTGGGAAGGCTGGTTAGAAATTTCTTGTAAAAATACCAGCTCCTGTCAGTTCATAATGAGAATAGTTAAATTTTGATTACATGAATTATTACCTTTAGTACTATGCACAGAAGGGAGGAGCCGTATGAGATGAAAATCTCACGTACGGTTCTGTAACGGAGATTCTTTTACAAGAATGAACGACCGTAACGGATGTCGGCTCAATCCGAAGGAAATTATGCAGAAGCTTTACAGAATTATTATGAAGCTACGCGACCAGAAATTGATCCCTATGATAGAAGTTATATACTCTATAACATAGGTCTTATACACACAAGCAACGGAGAGCATACAAAAGCTTTGGAATATTATTTCCGGGCACTAGAACGAAATCCATTTTTACCACAAGCTTTTAATAATATGG